TTCCAATTAGCTGTTTTTGCATTAATTGCGACTTCCTCAGTGTTAGTAATTAGTGTACCCCTTGTATTTGCTTCTCCTGATGGTTGGTCAAATAATAAAAACGTTGTATTTTCCGGTACATCATTATGGATTGGACTAGTCTTTCTGGTAGCTATTCTGAATTCTCTCATTTCTTAAATTTGTTTAGTATTTAGTAGCCCGATACAAAATAAATAAAAAGGCCATTTCTTCGAAAAAATTGGAATTGTGAGACGCATTAAAATGCAATTTGCGTTCCGAATTGCTACCTCTTCTCTTTCATTATTATGAAATTCCATTGCCATTAGAATATTGATTGACAGACAATTAAAAAAAAGAAAACTCTAATATAATAGAAAATGAAACGGTCGACCCAGACATAGACGGTCGACCCAGGCGGATATACCCTATAAAATATATCCCGTAGCGAGCGTAGTTCAATGGTAAAACATCTCCTTGCCAAGGAGAAGATACGGGTTCGATTCCCGCCGCTCGCCAGCTTAATTTAGTAAGGTACTATGATAAAAAATTTAGTCTAGTTGACTACTTAACTACTTATATTAAATTAAGTAGGTGTTAGTCTAGTACCGTATCCCTTACTATCTTACCCTTCTTTTGCACCCCACTCAAAAAAAGGGGCTCCGGAGGCGGGAATCGAACTCGCCAACAGGGCTCCCTAAATTGGGGATTCACCGAGACAAACAACTGGCAAACTCCTTTTAAAGGGAAGGGAGGTAGACTGTGCCTTTCTTTCATTTCTTTTTTCTTTTCTGCAGGGTAGGAAGGAGCCTTGAGAGTTCTTCTTGTAGGGGCAAGTGACTTCGCAAACTGCTCCATTTGGCCCTTTAGGGCCGGGAACTAATGAATAAAAAAGGGTTGGATACCGCCCAGCCCTCTACTCTATACAAATAGAATAGTCCTTTTATACAGACTGCTAAGTGCGGAGACGGGAATCGAACCCGTGACCTCAAGGTTATGAGCCTCGTGAGCTACCAAACTGCTCTACTCCGCTCTGGAGGGACGGAAACTGGTGGACGAAAAAGGTTGAATACAGGACTCTACCATGTCTAGACAAATAGAATAGTCCTTTTATACAGAATGGAGCGGGTAGCGGGAATCGAACCCGCATCGTTAGCTTGGAAGGCTAGGGGTTATAGTCGACGTTGGTTGATTAGTTTTAACGTCTCTAATTCAAAACCGAACATGAAATTTTGATTTCATTCGGCTCCTTTATGGATATTCTCACCACTTAACATCTATGTCAGCTTTTCTATCTGAATGGAACCAAAGCTCTCCGCTTTCTAGATGATCCCTATAGAGTAGGAGATAGAAATTCTACTAAATCTATCTAATCTACTTACTTCGTTCCCTAATTTCATTCAAGAGATCCTGAGGAAAAGAATTAGGTTTCCACCGAGCTGAAACAATATGCTGATGGTTCTAGTAAACCAAAACTACCGTTTTTTAGCTATTTGGCTTCCATTTCCTTTTTTAACAAAAGAAGATTTAGTTACGATTGGAAATAAACTTTTTTGTATCTTCATCCATAGATCCTTTACTCATATTTTAAAAATTGGAATACTTAATCCAATGCAAAATTATGCTTCGCGACTCTGTACTCATAATCCAATTTGTATTTTGGATGCAATTTCAATTAGTTTTTGGGTACAAATCGCGAGAATGTATATTCTTCCTCAATATGCTATTGAGAGGAAAAGGATTAAATCCTTTATAAGAACTAAAGTTTTCATCGGAATATAAAAAACTTAAGGACGCCTTAAGTATATCATTTCAAATTCAGTTATTAATAGAACGAATCACACTTTTACCACTAAACTATACCCGCTACATGTAGATTATGATACCAACGCTACCCTTTGTCAAGGGTAGCCATTCGAGAAGGAGGCTAATTCCCCCTTATTGAATCAAATGGAGAAGGTTCATGACAGTGAGCTGTTGGTACTTCGATCGCGGGCCTTTACTTTAGCTTTAGGGTTTAGATAGCCCCTCTGGGATGTAAAATATATCTCTTCTCACCATCCCCATAGTGTATGAGACAAATGTATGCATTTCGATTAGGTTCGTATTCTACGGTTACGACTACAATGATCATTATTTGTTTTGCGAGGACGTAAGTGTGCCAGACTGCTCTAAGGAATAGTTTGATTATTCCTACAATATACACTAGGAGATATAGGGAGCAGCACTGCCCCCATAAATCCCTTTCTTCCTTTTCTTTTTTGTTCAATTCTGAACAAAGAAATTGGGGAAGATGTTTTCTTTCTTCCCCCACTTATCATGAAGTCCGAGCCCTAGAGAAAGAGTGAGATGCATTTTAAAAATTCATCATAGACTTTCCCTATGGCTTGAGAGAAGCAAGAAACAAAGAGTCGTAACTTAAACGGAGAAGCGGACAGGACCCGACGGATTTACCTGATGTAAAGAAGATCCTAAATGTCTCTGGTTAGTCGATCCTCTCCATTTACCAATTTCTTCTCCTCTTTTCCACTCAATTCTAGTTTATTAGATTCTTGTTTAAAAGAATCAAAGAAGATGAATAGAACTAAGAACACATAAAAAAGAGCATAGAGGACCAAGACCATTACCAAATGTTCCTCCCAAGAATCATATTGGGTATCTGTTCCCTTCCTTTTCCCGCTAGGATCGGGAATCTTATATTTTCCATATCCATATACCATCGAACCTTTAGGGTTCCAGAATCCTCCTTTTTTCCTAATCTTCGGAAACAGAAAACCCATAGCCAGGAGGAGTTAGGTATGTAGGGTATGGTTTATTATTTTTTGTTGGGCAGGCAGTAGAATAATTTTTATACTCTGCAGTATAAATTCGACTGCCCACTTTTTACAAGCAAATTGTTGCTAAAACTCCAACATAGTTTGTTCAAAATGCACCAACCAGAATCCCTTGAGAATATTCAAGTACCCCCCTTCCTTGGAAGGGGTACCTGTTAAAAATCGCTTCAACAAATCCGTCCAAAACTTTTTAAGAAAAATTGAAAAGTTTTGAACTCGAAGGTTTTTCTAAGAGATGCCTGTTAAAAATAGTTTCAATTTCTCACCAAAACAGACAAGAAGTATATCACTGAAAATTAATACCCAACCATATGGGTATATGAAGAGCGCGAATTCCTTTATACCCTACCCAATTAGAATTAGAAGAAATAAAACATAAATGGAGAAAGTTCTCATCATAAGATCAGCCAATAGAAGAAAAAAGTCCCTAATTCTGCAGAACGTTCTGAGCACGTGAAAAGTCAATAGCCTAAAGATAAAAAAAAAACAAAGTCTACCGTTTTTTTAACAGCAGCTCTTATTGCCCCTTTGGCCTTTTTTTTTTTGCCCATTGTTGTATCCGATTCAACAATTGATACATATTTGTTCTCCTCTTCTAAAAAATAGAACTTCTGGGCTTTGGTTTGGTGAGTCGTCCGAGATCATGTTTACATACCTATGAACTTACCCTCTTCAAGTATATCGGATACTAATAATAATTTTTTATTGTGTCAACTCTCTCTTCACGTATTTTATTATATGTATTTTTTTATATAAAAAAAGAAAAAAACCTCTACTTTGTGCAAGTGATAAGAGAGAATATGAAAGATTTTCTTATTTTTCTTGATTTTCTCAAGATTTTGAACTCTCAAGATTTTGAACCTCGCCATGAATAAACTTCTATATCTCGATATATACATATATAATCTCTACATATATCTCTATATATACATATATTATGTACATTATGCAGTAGACTCATAATGAGAAATCAAAGTGGCTAATTTTTGAATTGAATAAAAAGCCCTTTTAACTCAGTGGTAGAGTAATGCCATGGTAAGGCATAAGTCATCGGTTCAAATCCGATAAAGGGCTTTTTATTTGGTGGTAGAGTAATGCCATGGTAAGACGTAAGTCATCGGTTCGAATCCGATAAAGTACTTTTCTACTAAATTTATTATTTATTCACTTTTTTTTCTTTGTTTTTGAAAATTTCTCTATTTTTTCTTGAATTTTATGGCTTAGTGTGGGATGCATGCATTTTTGGTCTGAACGCTAAACGAAGCACGGGGTGGAAATTACAAAAAAGAAATCAAATTGGACTCTTTTTCCTGTTAGATCAATCAAATCACTACCTGTACTGAACTAATCTAGAATCCCTTTTATTAATCTATTCTTATTCTATACCCTTTAAATGAATTTCCCTAAAAAGTAGGGAATGATCCGTGAATTAACCTAACCATCAACTAAAAAAAATCCTATGAAAGCATAACAGAAAAGTAGGAAAGACTCTTTGCTTTGGATCTAGTTATACTCTTCGAGTATATTGACAATTCCAAAAAACTGCTCATACTATCATTATAGTATAATGACGAGCGGTTGTATATGGCCCTATCGTCTAGTGAAGTGATGCCCCTATCGTCTAGTGGTTCAGGACATCTCTCTTTCAAGGAGGCAGCGGGGATTCGACTTCCCCTGGGGGTAGGGAGTATTATGAAAGGAGGTTAATCATAGATTCTAAAAAACCCTAGAATAAATTCTTCCTGGGTCGATGCCCGAGCGGTTAATGGGGACGGACTGTAAATTCGTTGACGATATGTCTACGCTGGTTCAAATCCAGCTCGGCCCAAAAATCTAGGGCTTCGTGAATATGAACTAAATCCATTTGTTTTTCTTCCATAAAATAAAATGTCTGATCCATAGAAATAAAGGATAAAGCGAAAGGGGGAAATTTCTTTCTAATCCATATCTCTCTCATTCCTTTTTTACAAACAAAAGAGTTTTTCTTATTGAAATGAAAGGTGGATTATCATCCATTTTTAGCGATAAAAAATCGCGACATACTAGTTATGTCACTCTCACTATACCCACATATGATATGTGGGTATGTAGTATATGATTCGTCTATTTCTTAGAGTACGACAGGCGAATCGAATCTTCTTATGGTTCTATTTAAGAATAGGTATGCCATACACCCCGCGGGGATTGTAGTTCAATTGGTCAGAGCACCGCCCTGTCAAGGCGGAAGCTGCGGGTTCGAGCCCCGTCAGTCCCGAACTAGGGTTCAATGAATGGAGAAATTCATCTTTCCTTTTTCCATGAAAAAGGGGGGGCAGGAGAGAAGATCAAATACCTATGGGGCACCCTTATTTCACTTTTTTTATTTCGCATTTCTCATTAAAGAGGGAGGGGAGGCCTATAGGAATTTTTTTTTTTCACTACTCCCGGTTGATAAGGAAAGACATACATATCATACTTGGATTAGTATAATTTAGGATATTACTCTATCCTTATGATGATACCATCCTCATCTTAACTTCCTATTCGACTCTTATGGAATAGAGTACCGGTATTTTACCGAAATCCATACATAAATCGTATTCGTTTTTTCTTAGACATAGACAGTGAATTTAATTGAATATAATTAGTACTTTACTTTTTGGATTAAACCAGGCCCCCTCCATTTTGTAGTTCCAACTTTGTTTGTGTATGTTCAATGACTAATTGGAAAGAATCTATCTCATTTTCATTCCATTTGCGGACTCCTTATTTTATGGATCTGTTCTCATCTTTAGACCCCAAAAGTGGATATTGATAGTAACTTAATAAAATAAAAGAAAAACCAAGCAAAGCAAACGCCCTTTTTCCTAAATTAATTAAAATATTCGATTTTTTTTTATTTAAGCCCTCTTTTCTCCATCTCACTTCTACTTCTACTGCTTATTTGGATGTCTATGTGACCCATAGAAAGTCGGTCATATAATACATACATACATAATTGTATGTATAACTATAAGAAAAAGGAAGGGAAATTGGATAAGATAAGAAAGATCGTGGGTTATAGATATAGAAAAGAAAAAGTGGATCTTCCTATGTTATACTATTCCACTCTCAACCATGAATTGATTTGATAGATCCGATATTCATAATATTGAATTGATTCAGTATTATCAGAATGCAAGTCCTCCCCTTGAATTTACAGGATACCCCTTTTTCCTCTCCATGGGATTACATCCCGAGTTATTGTGAAAAAAATAAAGAGGTTATGGAAGTCAATATTCTCGCATTTATTGCTACTGCACTGTTTATTCTAGTTCCTACTGCCTTTTTACTTATTATTTATGTAAAAACAGTCAGCCAAAATGATTAATTGGAATTCCAATTAATCATTGAAGAAATGAAAAAGGGATTAAATAAAATAAAAATCCAAGTCTTAAATGAAAGGATCTGGTTGGAATCATAAAGTGTGGTAGAAAGAACTACATATAGTTTTTTCTACGACACTTTAGAGTCTTTCTATTATATTATCTTGAATCTACATAGAATAGATTAGTAGATTGAAATAGTAGTCTAATTCAATTTCTTTTTTCACTGCATCCACTTAATTTCAATCAAGTCAAAATAAAAAAATCGAAGACAATTCTTCACGAAAGAATCCATGGAGGGAGAGAAAAATAATATGAGAATAGACTATAGTAAAAAGTAAAAGAAAAAAGTAAAAGGAAAAAACCAGCGAATCTTTCATGCTTAAACATGCGGCGAGATGCTTCAAAAGAGCATAAAAATTATTCTAAGAATAAGAAAAGAATATAAAACAAATGGAAAGTGTGCGATATGTTGTGAATAGCTCCGTGGAAGAAAGTCTAATTTTCTTATGTATAGAACTTTTTTAACCATTCGTCACTTCTAGTAGAAATTTTGAATTGCTGTAATCGCTCTTTCTATTTCTATATAGTAGAATAGAACGACTCTTTCTTACAAGAGTTTCTTACAGGTACAGGAGTGAAACAAAACTAAAGAAAGAGAGAAAGAATAAAGTTTGGCAAAATGATTAATGCAAAACGATCAATTAAAGAAAAAAGTTGATACAACAATTCGACTACTCAATCAATTAGTAGTATCCCTAGAGTCCACTCCTCCCCCATACTACTAGTGAAAGAGAAAATGTAAAGACTACCATTAAAGCAGCCCAAGCGAGACTTACTATATCCATGTAAATTATGTCTCCTATTTCTATGAAGGAATTATTCTACTATTGATCAATAATCATAGTGGAATCAAGGGTACAGAGTCAAAAAGGGATTCTGCCCTAACGCTATGGATGAATCAGTTCAAGGAATTTACTCCTAACAAATTCTTATAGGATTTCTGGTAGAATTGGAGAGCATTAAGTATAAATACGATACATAGCCCTTTTCCTTAAAAAAGAGTACGGGGATGATGTCCTGAATAGAAGACGCGGGAATAGGAAGATTTTTTCTTCCTTTTGTTACCCTTTTTTTATAAGCAAAGGACGTCAGAATATACCATAAAATTAGGATAGATAAATATTTATTGGATACCTACCTTGCCTATGTTTATTTTTAACCTAAACCCTACAGCCCTTCTATCATTCTATGAAAGAATGAGGAGACTTTATCCACAACTCCGAAATTGATTTTTGATCAGCCTATTCAATCTGATTCTCGACAGAATCAGTAGCCCTTACTTTAGTGTATGTAGGTAGCATAAGATGTATGATAAATAAAATGTATGATAATTAGGAAGTCTTGATATTCCTTCGTGGAGTCCCTTCTTCAATCTTAGATTGAAAAAAAAAGAATGCCCCTTAGGGGCCCTTTGGATATCAAGATTTCTGACATCTTAGCCTTGTAATTTTTAATTCTCGAATCGAATCAATTAAGAATCAATTAAAATTAATAAAAGAATAAGGAAACGCAACCTCATCCTTATTGGTAGCCGTTTGGGCCACTACCGACAAAACAAACCCTAGTTTGAGGATAGAACTATGGATTCTCAAAATCCAGTATCGCCAGGCCTAGTTACTCTCTTGCCCCAACTTATGCAGGGTACGAATTTGTTGAGTTCGATCAGTACTATAAGCCTAAGTATTTTATTGATCAGGCGGCACCCAGATTTGAACTGGGGATAAAGGATTTGCAGTCCCCTGCCTTACCGCTTGGCCATGCCGCCAAAAAATCCGATCTAAAATAGAGAAAAGAGCAAGTATTCATCCAGGTTTTCTTACTAAAACCTCCTTTCTTTTATCTTGAATCTAATTCTACTTACTTTTTTCCAATCTTTTTCAAAAAATCTATTCCTGCTTTTTTTGAATCCAGTTTCGATTATTCTCCTCGATGGATTCTATCTTAAAACAAACATTGCTAACACTAGAAAACTTCCCTTTTCTTTCTATTGAGATGAAAAAAGAGAAAAAGTGGATTTCCAGTCACAGGCTGCAAAATTCAGAACAAATTGGAACCATTAACTAGAATTCTATTTTTTTTTTTGAATTGCAGTAGTGAACGACTCTTAAATCGGTATTCTCTCCCCCCTTCCTTTTAATGGCATAATAAAATAGAATGGATTTATGCCTAATCCGTGTATAGGTAAACTACAGGTCCGAACAGCATTATTATCCATAACAGCATTATTATCCATGGATCCCCCTTATGTACATATCTCTATGGGGAATCGTGCTTTAATTTTTCATTGCATTAAATATCTTGAATAAAAAAAAGAAATTTGGTCTGATATAGAGTATGACCTGACCATCTTGGCCCACCCAAGTGAAATTACGATAAAAGCAGGGATATGTGGAGAGGTGGATAACTAGATTGGCATGTACTTAAAAAAAGGACTTACTTTATTTTAGGATTCTACAATGAAATCCTATATTTTCTAGCAATTCTACTACTACGAAACAAAAAAGAACCCTCAAATTCTTATTCTTTTTTGAAATTAAACTAAGCGTGCTATTCTAAATCGAACTAAAGTCAAATTTTCTAGTGCTTATAAATTATTATATTATGGCTTTATCCCATTCATAGAAAGGAGATAAAATGAGAAATCTTTGCCATCCAATCTGATTAGTATCATAAAGTGTAAGTGGCAGAATTTTTTTCTAGGAATGTTTTATCAATTCATTTTCATTCGATTTGTACCCCTGGCAAATTCGAACTTTCGTCGAAATTGTCTCTATTCATATGTATGAAATACATATATGAAATATGTATGTGGAGTTCCCTAGAATTTCATGTGATTCAGTAAACAGAATATGGATTCCATAATTGCTAGATCGATCCATAGGGATTGATGAAGAGTGAGCTGATAATGGAATTTTTCTTCGATAAACAGGAAACTTAAGATTAAGATGCTCCGGAATGGAAATGAGGGAATGTCCACAATACCCGGATTTAGTCAGATCCAATTCGAGGGATTTTGTAGGTTCATTAATCAAGGCTTGGCAGAAGAACTTGAGAAGTTTCCAACAATTAAAGATCCAGATCACGAAATTGCATTTCAATTATTTGCGAAAGGATATCAATTGCTAGAACCCTCGATAAAAGAAAGGGATGCTGTGTATGAATCACTCACCTATTCTTCCGAATTATATGTATCTGCGAGATTAATTTTTGGTTTCGATGTGCAAAAGCAAACCATTTCTATTGGAAACATTCCTATAATGAATTCCTTAGGAACCTTTATAATAAATGGAATATACCGAATTGTGATCAATCAAATATTGCTAAGTCCTGGTATTTACTACCGCTCGGAATTAGACCATAAGGGAATTTCTATCTACACTGGGACTATAATATCAGATTGGGGAGGAAGATCGGAATTAGCAATTGATAAAAAAGAAAGGATATGGGCTCGCGTGAGTAGAAAACAAAAGATATCTATTCTAGTTCTATCATCAGCTATGGGTTCGAATCTAAAAGAAATTCTAGATAATGTTTCCTACCCTGAAATTTTCTTATCTTTCCCGAATGCTAAGGAGAAGAAGAGGATTGAGTCAAAAGAAAAAGCTATTTTGGAGTTTTATCAACAATTTGCTTGTGTAGGTGGGGACCTGGTATTTTCGGAGTCCTTATGTGAGGAATTACAAAAGAAATTTTTTCAACAAAAATGTGAATTAGGAAGGATTGGTCGACGAAATATGAATCGGAGACTGAATCTTGATATACCTCAGAACAATACATTCTTGTTACCACGAGATGTATTGGCCGCTACGGATCATTTGATTGGAATGAAATTTGGAACGGGTATACTTGACGATGACGATATGAATCACTTGAAAAATAAACGTATTCGTTCGGTTGCGGATCTGTTACAAGATCAATTCGGACTGGCTCTTGGTCGTTTACAACATGCGGTTCAAAAAACTATCCGTAGAGTATTCATACGTCAATCGAAACCGACTCCACAAACTTTGGTAACTCCAACTTCAACTTCGATTTTATTAATAACTACTTATGAGACCTTTTTTGGCACATACCCCTTATCTCAAGTTTTTGATCAAACCAATCCATTGACACAAACTGTTCATGGGCGAAAAGTGAGTTGTTTGGGTCCTGGAGGATTGACGGGGAGAACTGCAAGTTTTCGGAGCCGAGATATTCATCCGAGTCACTATGGGCGTATTTGTCCAATTGACACGTCCGAAGGAATCAATGTTGGACTTACTGGATCCTTAGCTATTCATGCGAGAATTGACCACTGGTGGGGGTCCATAGAGAGTCCCTTTTATGAAATATCTGAGAAAGCAAAAGAAAAAAAAGAGAGACAGGTGGTTTATTTATCACCAAATAGAGATGAATATTATATGATAGCAGCAGGAAATTCTTTGTCCTTGAATCAGGGTATTCAGGAAGAACAGGTTGTTCCAGCTAGATACCGTCAAGAATTCCTGACTATTGCATGGGAACAGATTCATGTTAGAAGTATTTTTCCTTTCCAATATTTTTCTATTGGAGGTTCTCTCATTCCTTTTATTGAGCATAATGATGCGAATCGGGCTTTAATGAGTTCTAATATGCAGCGCCAAGCAGTTCCGCTTTCTCGGTCCGAGAAGTGCATTGTTGGAACTGGATTGGAACGCCAAACAGCTCTAGATTCGAGGGTTTCCGTTATAGCCGAACGCGAGGGAAAGATCATTTCTACTGATAGTCACAAGATCCTTTTATCAAGTAGTGGGAAGACTATAAGTATTCCTTTAGTTACCCATCGGCGCTCTAACAAAAATACTTGTATGCACCAAAAACCTCGGGTTCTGCGGGGTAAATCCATTAAAAAAGGACAAATTTTAGCGGAGGGAGCTGCTACAGTTGGTGGGGAACTTGCTTTAGGAAAAAACGTATTAGTAGCTTATATGCCATGGGAAGGTTACAATTTTGAAGACGCAGTACTAATTAGCGAACGTTTGGTATATGAGGATATTTATACTTCTTTTCACATCCGAAAATATGAAATTCAGACGGATACGACAAGCCAAGGCTCCGCTGAAAAAATTACTAAAGAAATACCACATCTAGAAGAACATTTACTCCGCAATTTGGACAGAAATGGAGTTGTTAGGTTGGGATCCTGGGTAGAAACTGGCGATATTTTAGTAGGTAAATTAACGCCTCAGATAGCGAGCGAATCGTCGTATATCGCGGAAGCTGGGTTATTACGGGCCATATTTGGCCTTGAGGTATCCACTTCAAAAGAAACTTCTCTCAAACTACCTATAGGTGGAAGAGGGCGCGTTATCGATGTGAAATGGATCCAGAGGGACCCCCTAGACATAATGGTTCGTGTATATATTTTACAGAAACGCGAAATCAAAGTTGGGGATAAAGTAGCCGGAAGACACGGGAATAAGGGGATCATTTCCAAAATTTTGCCCAGGCAAGATATGCCCTATTTGCAAGATGGAACACCTGTTGATATGGTCTTCAATCCCTTAGGAGTACCCTCACGAATGAATGTGGGACAAATATTTGAAAGCTCGCTCGGATTAGCCGGGGATCTGCTAAAGAAACATTATAGAATAGCACCCTTTGATGAGAGATATGAGCAAGAGGCTTCAAGAAAACTTGTGTTTTCAGAATTATATGAAGCCAGTAAACAAACAAAAAATCCATGGGTATTTGAACCCGAGTACCCGGGAAAAAGCAGAATATTTGATGGAAGAACAGGAGACCCCTTCGAACAACCTGTTCTAATAGGGAAGTCCTATATCTTAAAATTAATTCATCAAGTTGATGAGAAAATCCATGGACGTTCTACTGGGCCCTACTCACTTGTTACACAACAACCCGTTAGAGGAAGAGCCAAGCAAGGGGGACAACGAGTAGGAGAAATGGAAGTTTGGGCTTTAGAAGGATTTGGTGTTGCTCATATTTTACAAGAGATACTTACTTATAAATCTGATCATCTTATAGCTCGCCAAGAAATACTTAATGCTACGATCTGGGGAAAAAGAGTACCTAATCACGAGTATCCTCCAGAATCTTTTCGAGTGCTCGTTCGAGAACTACGATCTTTGGCTCTAGAACTGAATCATTTCCTTGTATCTGAGAAGAACTTCCAGGTTAATAGGGAGGAAGTTTGATCGGAATAAATATAAATTCTTTTCTTATTTATGATTGACCAATATAAACATCAACAACTTCAAATTGGACTCGTTTCCCCTCAACAAATAAAGGCTTGGGCTAACAAAAACCTACCTAATGGGGAAGTCGTTGGCGAAGTCACAAGGCCCTCTACTTTTCATTATAAAACCGATAAACCAGAAAAAGATGGATTGTTTTGCGAAAGAATCTTTGGACCCATAAAAAGCGGAATTTGTGCTTGTGGAAATTCTCGAGCGAGCGGAGCTGAAAACGAAGAGGAAAGATTTTGCCAAAAATGCGGGGTAGAATTTGTTGATTCTCGGATACGAAGATATCAAATGGGATACATCAAACTCGCATGTCCCGCGACTCATGTGTGGTATTTGAAAGGTCTTCCTAGTTATATCGCGAACCTTTTAGATAAACCCCTTAAGAAATTGGAGGGCCTAGTATACGGCGATTTCTCTTTTGCTAGGCCCAGCGCTAAAAAACCTACTTTCTTACGATTACGAGGTTTATTCGAAGATGAAATTGCATCCTGTAACCACAGCATTTCTCCCTTTTTTTCTACCCCAGGCTTTGCAACATTTCGAAATCGGGAAATTGCGACAGGAGCAGGTGCTATTAGAGAACAATTAGCAGATTTGGATTTGCGAATTATTATAGAGAATTCCTTGGTCGAATGGAAGGAATTAGAAGACGAGGGGTATAGTGGAGATGAATGGGAAGATAGAAAAAGACGAATAAGAAAAGTTTTTTTGATTAGACGCATGCAATTGGCGAAACATTTTATTCAAACAAATGTAGAACCAGAATGGATGGTTTTGTGCTTATTACCAGTTCTTCCTCCCGAATTGAGACCCATTGTTTATAGGTCTGGGGATAAAGTAGTGACTTCGGATATTAATGAACTTTATAAGAGAGTTATTCGTCGGAACAACAACCTTGCCTATCTATTAAAAAGAAGTGAATTAGCGCCAGCAGATTTAGTAATGTGCCAGGAAAAATTGGTACAAGAAGCCGTGGATACACTTCTTGATAGTGGGTCCCGCGGGCAACCAACGAGGGATGGTCACAATAAAGTATACAAATCACTTTCAGATGTAATTGAAGGTAAAGAGGGAAGGTTTCGCGAGACTCTGCTTGGAAAACGGGTCGATTACTCGGGGCGTTCTGTCATTGTTGTGGGTCCTTCGCTTTCATTACATCAATGTGGATTACCTCTAGAGATAGCAATAAAGCTTTTTCAGCTATTTGTAATTCGCGATTTAATCACGAAACGCGCTACTTCTAATGTCAGGATTGCTAAAAGGAAAATTTGGGAAAAGGAACCCATTGTATGGGAAATACTTCAAGAAGTTATGCGGGGACATCCTGTACTGTTGAATAGAGCACCTACCCTGCATAGATTAGGCATACAGGCCTTCCAACCTACTTTAGTGGAGGGGCGTACTATTTGTTTACACCCATTAGTGTGTAAGGGTTTCAATGCGGACTTTGATGGGGATCAAATGGCTGTTCATCTACCTTTATCCTTGGAAGCTCAGGCGGAAGCCCGTTTACTTATGTTTTCTCATATGAATCTCCTATCTCCCGCTATTGGGGATCCTATTTGCGTACCGACCCAAGACATGCTTATCGGACTTTATGTATTAACGATTGGAAACCGTCGGGGTATTTGTGCAAATAGATATAATAGTTGCGCAAACTATCCAAATCAAAAAGTAAATTACAATAATAATAATTATAAGTATACAAAAGATAAAGAACCCCATTTTTCTAATTCCTATGATGCACTGGGAGCTTATAGACAGAAACGAATCAGTTTAGACAGTCCCTTGTGGCTCCGATGGAAACTAGATCAACGCGTCATTGGGTCAAGAGAAGTTCCGATTGAAGTTCAATATGAATCTTTGGGGACTTATCATGAGATTTATGCCCACTATCTAATAGTGGGAAATAGAAAAAAAGAAATCCGTTCTATATACATTCGAAGCACTCTTGGTCATATTTCTTTTTATAGAGAAATAGAGGAAGCCATACAAGGATTTAGTCAGGCCTATTCATACACTATCTAAACAAGGAAGTTAGATTCGGCGATGCCCCTCCCTTTCGGGGGGCATTCCGATTTCGCTAGTATCATCATTTTTGCCGCGCGAATCCAGATTGAGATTAAGGAAAGGAAGTTAATTAAATTTTCGAATCACTGACTCAGGCCCATTGTCGAATCCTACTCAGCAATTGTCGAATCCTACTCAGCCGAAAAAGGGGGTACTTATGTATGGCGGAACGGGCCAATCTGGTCTTTCATAATAAAGAGATAGACGGAACTGCTATGAAACGACTTATTAGCAGATTAATAGATCATTTCGGAATGGGATATACATCCCATATACTGGATCAAATAAAGACTCTGGGCTTTCATCAAGCCACTACTACATCGATTTCATTAGGAATCGAGGATCTTTTAACAATACCATCTAAGGGATGGTTAGTGCAAGACGCGGAACAACAGAGTTTTCTTTTGGAGAAACACTATTATTATGGGGCTGTACACGCGGTAGAAAAATTACGCCAATCCGTTGAGATATGGTATGCTACAAGTGAATATTTGAAACAAGAAATGAATTCGAATTTTCGGATAACGGATCCTTCTAATCCAGTCTATCTAATGTCTTTTTCAGGAGCCAGAGGAAATGCATCTCAGGTACACCAATTAGTAGGTATGAGAGGATTAATGGCGGATCCTCAAGGACAAATGATTGATTTACCTATTCAAAGCAATTTACGCGAGGGACTTTCTTTGACAGAATATATAATTTCCTGCTACGGAGCCCGCAAAGGGGTTGTAGATACTGCTGTACGAACAGCGGATGCTGGATATCTTACACGTAGACTTGTTGAAGTAGTTCAACATATTATTGTGCGTAGAAGAGATTGTGGTACTATCCAAGGTATTTCTTTGAGTCCTCAAAATGGGATGACGGAAAAACTTTTTGTCCAAACACTAATTGGTCGTGTATTAGCAGACGATATATATATTGGTTCACGATGCATTGCCGCTCGAAATCAAGATATTGGAATTGGATTAGTCAATCGATTCATAACTGCCTTTCGAGCACAACCATTTCGAGCACAACCAATATATATTAGAACCCCCTTTACTTGCCGGAGCACATCTTGGATCTGTCAATTATGTTATGGTCGGAGTCCCACTCATGGCGATCTGGTCGAATTGGGGGAAGCCGTAGGTATTATTGCAGGTCAATCAATTGGGGAGCCAGGGACTCAACTAACATTAAGAACTTTTCATACTGGCGGAGTATTCACAGGGGGTACTGCCGACCTTGTACGATCCCCTTCGAATGGAAAAATCCAATTCAATGAAGATTTGGTTCACCCCACACGTACCCGTCATGGGCAGCCTGCTTTTCTATGTTATATAGACTTGCATGTAACTATTCAGAGTCAGGATATTCTATATAGTGTGAATATTCCCTCAAAAAGCTTGATTCTAGTGCAAAATGATCAGTATGTAGAATCCGAACAAGTAATTGCGGAGATTCGTGCCGGAACGTCCACTTTGCATTTTAAAGAAAAAGTACAAAAGCATATTTATTCCGAATCAGACGGGGAAATGCACTGGAGTACTGATGTTTACCATGCGCCCGAATATCAATATGGTAATCTTCGTCGATTACCAAAAACAAGCCATTTATGGATATTGTCAGTAAGTATGTGCAGATCCAGTATAGCGTCTTTTTCGCTCCACAAGGATCAAGATCAAATGAATACTTATTCTTTTTCTGTTGACGGAAGATATCTCTTTGACCTCTCAATGGCTAATGATCAAGTAAGACATAGACTGTTGGATACTTTTGGTAAAAAAGATAGGGAAATTCTTGATTATTCAACGCCGGATCGAATCATGTCCAATGGCCATTGGAATTTTGTCTATCCTTCTATTCTTCAAGATAATTCGGATTTGTTGGCGAAAAAGCGAAGAAATGGGTTCGTCATTCCATTACAATATCATCAAGAACAAGAGAAAGAACTAATATCCTGTTTGGGGATTTCGATTGAAATACCCTTTATGGGTGTTTTACGTAGAAATACTATTTTTGCTTATTTTGACGATCCACGATACAGAAAAGATAAAAAGGGTTCAGGAATTGTTAAATTTAGATATAGGACCCTAGAGGACGAATATAGGACTCGAGAGGAAGACTCAGAGGACGAATATGGGAGCCCAGAGAACGAATATAGGACCCGAGAGGAAGAATATGAAACCCTAGAAGACGAATATAGGACTCGAGAGGACGAATATGAAACCCTAGAAGATGAATATGGGATCCTAGAGGACGAATATGAAGCCCTAGAAGACGAATATGGGATCCTAGAGGATGAATATAGGACTGGAGAGAAAGACTCAGAAGACGAATATGGGAGCCCAGAGAACGAATATAGAACCCGAGAGGACGAATATGGAACTCTAGAGGAAGACTCAGAGGACGAATATGGGAGCCCGGAGGAAGGCTCAGAGGACGAATATGGGACTTTAGAGGAAGACTCAGAAGAAGACTCAGAGGACGAATACGGGAGCCCAGAGGAAGATTCCATCTTAAAAAAAGAGGGTTTGATTGAGCATCGAGGAACAAAAGAATTTAGTCTAAAATACCAAAAAGAACTAGATCGGTTTTTTTTCATTCTTCAAGAACTGCATATCTTGCCGAGATCCTCATCCCTAAAGGTACTTGATAATAGTATCATTGGAGTGGATACACAACTCACAAAAAATACAAGAAGTCGACTAGGTGGATTGGTCCGAGTGAAGAGAAAAAAAAGCCATACGGAACTCAAAATCTTTTCCGGAGATATGCATTTTCCTGAAGAGGCGGATAAGATATTAGGTGGTAGTTTGATACCACCAGAAAGAGAAAAGAAAGATTCTAAGGAATCAAAAAAAAGGAAAAATTGGGTCTATGTTCAACGGAAAAAAATTCTCAAGAGCAAGGAAAAGTATTTTGTTTCGGTTCGACCTGCAGTCGCATATGAAATGGACGAAGGGAGAAATTTAGCAACACTTTTCCCGCAAGATCTCTTGCAAGAAGAGGATAATTTCCAACTTCGACTTGTCAATTTTATTTCTCATGAAAATAGCAAGTTAACTCAAAGAATTTATCATACGAATAGTCAATTTGTTCGAACTTGCTTAGTAGTGAATTGGGAACAAGAAGAAAAAGAGGAGGCTCGTGCTTCCCTTGTTGAGGTAAGAGCAAATGATCTGATTCGCGATTTCCTAAGAATTGAGTTAGTCAAGTCCACTATTTCGTATACACGAAGAAGGTATGATAGGACAAGTGCAGGACCGATTCCCAATAATAGGTTAGATCGCACCAATTCCTTTTATTCCAAGGCGAAGATTCAATCACTTAGCCAACATCAAGAAGCTATTGGCACCTTGTTGAATCGAAATAAAGAATACCAATCTTTGATGATTTTGTCGGCATCCAACTGTTCTCGAATTGGTTTATTCAAGAATTCGAAATATCCCAATGCGGTAAAAGAATCGAATCCTAGAATTCCTATTCGAGATATTTTTGGGCCCTTAGCCGCTATTGTACCTAGTATATCGAATTTTTCTTCATCTTACTATTTACTAACGCATAATCAGATCCTGTTAAAAAAATATTTGTTCCTTGACAATTTGAAACAAACCCTCCAAGTACTTCAAGGGCTTAAATACTCTTTAATAGATGAAAATCAAAGGATTTCGAATTTCGATAGTAACATCATGTTGGATCCATTCCATTTGAATTGGCACTTTCTCCATCATGATTCTTGGGAGGAGACATCGGCAATAATTCACCTTGGACAATTTATTTGCGAAAATGTATGTCTATTTAAATCGCACATAAAAAAATCTGGTCAAATTTTCATTGTTAATATTGATTCCTTTGTTATAAGAGCAGCTAAGCCTTATTTGGCCACTACAGGAGCAACTGTTCATGGTCATTATGGAGAAATCCTTTACAAAGGAGATAGGTTAGTTACGTTTATATATGAAAAATCGAGATCTAGTGACATAACGCAAGGTCTTCCAAAAGTAGAACAAATCTTTGAAGCGCGTTCAATTGATTCACTATCGCCGAATCTCGAAAGGAGAATTGAGGATTGGAATGAGCGTATACCAAGAATTCTTGGGGTCCCCTGGGGATTCTTGATTGGAGCTGAGCTAACCATAGCCCAAAGTCGTATCTCTTTGGTTAATAAGATCCAAAAGGTTTATCGATCCCAAGGGGTACAGATCCATAATAGACATATAGAGATTATTATACGCCAAGTAACATCAAAAGTGCGGGTTTCCGAAGATGGAATGTCTAATGTTTTTTCACCTGGGGAATTAATCGGACTATTACGAGCAGAACGAGCAGGACGAGCTTTGGATGAATCGGTCTATTATCGGGCAATCTTATTGGGAATAACAAGGGCTTCCCTGAATACCCAAAGTTTCATATCTGAAGCAAGTTTTCAAGAAACTGCTCGAGTTTTAGCAAAAGCTGCCCTACGAGGTCGTATTGATTGGTTGAAAGGCCTGAAAGAAAACGTAGTTCTGGGGGGGATTATACCTGTTGGTACCGGATTCCAAAAATTTGTGCATCATTCCCCACAAGACAAGAACCTTTATTTCGAAATTCAAAAAAAAAATCTATTCGCGTCGGAAATGAGAGATATTTTGTTTCTCCATACAGAATTAGTTTCTTCTGATTCTGATGTAACAAACAATTTCTATGAGACATCAGAACCCCCATTTATACGATTTAAGGATACATAAAGCAGATTTTTTTATTTAAACTAGACTTTTGACCTTAGAACACTAACAGGTCAGATTTTAGATTTTTATTTTATTTTAATAAGTAAAAGAAGTCAGTTAATTCATTAAGGTTACGTTTATACCATGTATCAATAGCCAATTCTCAGTGGAAGGTTACATCGGAACAATTATTATTTATTTCAAGCTATTTCGGCTCTTTCTTAATTTTCAAAAAAAAAAAGAAATAAATTCCGTAATGGAATGGTAGGATGAAAAAAAAAAGAAAAAATCAAAAGGAAGTGTGGAAAAAATGACAAGAAGATATTGGAACATCAATTTGAAAGAGATGATAGAAGCGGGAGTTCATTTTGGTCATGGTATTAAGAAATGGAATCCTAAAATGGCCCCTTACATCTCGGCAAAGCGTAAAGGTACTCATATTACAAATCTCGCTAGAACGGCTCGTTTTTTATCAGAAGCTTGTGATTTAGTTTTTGATGCAGCAAGTCAGGGAAAAAGCTTTTTAATTGTTGGTACCAAAAAAAGAGCAGCGGATTTAGTAGCATCAGCTGCAATAAGGGCTCGTTGTCATTATGTTAATAAAAAGTGGTTCAGTGGTATGTTAACGAATTGGTCGATTACGAAAACTAGACTTTCTCAATTTAGAGACTTAAGAGCAGAAGAAAAGATGGGAAAATTCCACCATCTCCCAAAAAGAGATGTGGCAATCTTGAAGAGAAAATTATCTACCTTGCAAAGATATCTCGGCGGGATCAAATATATGACGAGGTTGCCGGACATTGTGATCGTCCTTGATCAGCAAAAAGAGTATATAGCTCTTCAGGAATGTGCCATTTTGGGGATTCCTACTATTTCTTTAGTCGATACAAATTGTGACCCAGATCTCGCAAATATATCGATTCCAGCCAACGATGACACTATGACTTCAATTCGATTGATTCTTAACAAATTAGTATTTGCAATTTGTGAGGGCCGTTCTCTCTATATAAGAAATCGTTGATTAAGAAGAATAGTTCATTCTTGGGTAACTGCGTAGATTTATGGGATCACTTACTATTCTTTTTTGTTTTGCATAGATAAAAGAAGGGGAATATTGATATATATTAGAGGGTATTGATATATATTATCATCTGATGTGATTTCTTGGTATCCTAAATATAAGATTAATACTTCAAGTTGCTGAGTTGAGAAAGAGATGGTTGAATCAAAAGAATTCCTTTTTTGAAGTTCAATTTTTATCAGAGGACAATATGAATATTATACCATGTTCCGTTAAAACACTCAAGGGGTTTTATGATATATCGGGTGTAGAAGTAGGCCAACACTTCTATTGGCAAATAGGAGGTTTCCAAATTCATGCCCAAGTACTCATCACTTCTTGGGTCGTAATTACTATCTTGCTAGGTTCAGTTATCATAGCTGTTCGGAATCCACAAACCATCCCGACCGACGGTCAGAATTTCTTCGAATATGTGCTTGAGTTTATTCGAGACTTGAGCAAAACTCAGATTGGAGAAGAATATGGTCCCTGGGTTCCCTTTATTGGAACTATGTTCCTTTTTATTTTTGTTTCGAATTGGTCGGGTGCTCTTTTACCTTGGAAAATTATACAGTTACCCCATGGGGAATTAGCAGCACCCACGAATGATATAAATACTACTGTTGCTTTAGCTTTACTCACATCAGCGGCATATTTTTATGCGGGTCTTAGCAAAAAAGGATTGAGTTATTTCGAGAAATATATTAAACCAACTCCAATTCTTTTACCAATTAACATCCTAGAAGATTTCACAAAACCATTATCGCTTAGTTTTCGACTTTTCGGGAATATATTGGCGGATGAATTAGTCGTTGTTGTTCTTGTTTCTTTAGTCCCCTTAGTAGTCCCTATACCGGTCATGTTTCTTGGATTATTTACAAGCGGTATTCAAGCTCTTATTTTTGCAACGTTAGCCGCAGCCTATATAGGTGAATCCATGGAAGGTCATCATTGAATTGACTAGTTTTCAAAATAGTCTTTTTTTTTAGCTTAGCTCAATTCATGCATGGTTCCAGATAATCCGCTTGGTTGGAAAACTAAATAGTTAGAAATGCGTATGAATATACAACCTAGAGTTGTAGGAGAGAGAATAGACTATATTACGGAATTGTCAAAGTATATATGCATTAAGGGGGGCGGAGTCAGGCTAGATCTATATCCTTAATGTCTATAAGTCCAGTCATCTTTTGTGCGGGTTTTTAAGGAATGATTTTAGAATCCGATTCATCAATAGAAAATGAGAAAATACGCAAAATAGAAGAAACAAATGTATATGGGATATTATATATTCCTAAGTTAGATTCATTATCTAATCCGATATATCGAATTCCCTCTATATGGAATTGGATTCCATATCCAGTTCTATGCAGCATATTGTTATCAATTGTATATCTTGATTTAATTCCTATTGGATTTGGATTAGGTCGATTTCAATAGGGGTTCTTCCTCTATTTCGTCTTTTATTATGGATTAGATGATAGGGGAAAAAATAGGAACTCAAGGATATCGAAGAGTAAAGAAAGAAGAATGGAATGAAAGAGTGGTTGGTTGGAAAGAAAGAGAAATAGAATAATGAGAATCATATGGATTTACACAAACCTCTAATGATTAGAAACTAAAAATGAGATCTCGAAGTAGTTCGGACAATTCAGATTATCATTTCAATTTGTACTTTTTAGTTACTTCTCCCCAATAGAGCTTAGAAGTAAGAATTTCTTGGTTGATTGTATCCTTAACCATTTCTTTTTTTTTTGACACGAGGAACTCACCATGAATCCACTAATTGCTGCTGCTTCCGTTATTGCTGCTGGATTGGCCGTAGGGCTTGCTTCTATTGGGCCTGGAGTTGGTCAAGGTACTGCTGCAGGACAAGCTGTAGAAGGTATTGCGAGACAGCCAGAAGCAGAAGGTAAAATACGAGGTACTTTATTGCTTAGTCTAGCTTTTATGGAAGCTTTAACAATTTATGGACTAGTTGTGGCACTAGCGCTTTTATTTGCGAACCCTTTTGTTTAATCCTAAAAAAGAAAATGAGTCCTTTAGATTAGATACTTTTTTCTTTTTTTAGTAAATTGGTATTTGCTTCTGCAATTCCAATTATATCAATACTTTACTCCTATTTATTACTCCTGGAATTACCTATTTATCGGGACAGACAATACCCCACCCCAGGAAGGGCTGATTTGAGGATGATCAATTTAGAGGATATGCTCGCCTTCTTCCTTCCCGTCCTTAGTTTAGGACAGTGGAAAGTCTTTTTCCTTTTATTTTAGGAATTTTTGGAACATTTCAACAAAGGAGTCTTTCACAGGTCAAACGAGACCTAAGACTTAATCTAAAAGAAATTATTAGATTGAATCTATTTGCATTAAAAAAAATTACATTAAAAAAACCGATCAAAAAAGGGCGAGCGAAGTAAGTGATCGAAAAACTTTGCTCTTTGTTCGTCCTATCTATAAGAGGAGAGCATATGAAAAATGTAACCCATTCTTTCGTTTTTTTAGCTCACTGGCCATCCGCTGGGAGTTTCGGGCTTAATACCGATATTTTAGCAACAAATCTAATAAATCTAACTGTAGTGGTTGGTGTATTGATTTTTTTTGGAAAGGGAGTGTGTGCGAGTTGTCTATTTCAAGAATAGATTGGATCTATCCGGCTGCACTTTAAAATATTTTTTAGTATTTTTTGGATAAATAAGAAAAAGGTGCACGATCTCGACGAATTACTTCTGAATAAATTCAGAAATCATATGGAAGAACCATAGCATTTCGCGACTCATTGGTAAATCAACTTTGATTCTCTATAGACCAATAATGTGAGACCATTAACACGGTTAAAGCTAAACTGCTTGAAGTCCAGGCAAAAAGGGGTACTCTTTCTACAACTATATTAGTATTAGTACCGAAATGCTTTAAACGGGAAATAGCTAATGTAGAATTTATCTGATATAAAACACTCATATCGATAAAATGGTTTGAACTATTTACTAGAAGGGCACCCTGCCCTTTTTTATCCAATGCCGAATCGACGACCTATGTATAAAATAAAAAAAAGAGAAATTTTTTGGATTTGAAGAAAAAAAAAGAATTCTATCAATTTTCATTTTCCATTTATTTAGTTAGTTTTTCTTAATGAAATTGAAATTATTAACTAAAGGGCAAATACAAATAAAGAAACAACTTTGCTGACCATGATAGATTTTTATCTAGGCGGAAGAGTCCTCTTAATATTTATCTAGTCTTATATTCTTAATATGGGTTTCGGTATATTGAAATATAAACAGAAAAGAGAAGATAGAGGATAGGCTCATTACATAAAAAAAAAGATATGGAAATAGCCATAGCAAAAAAAGAAAAAAAAGGAGCGTGAGAGCCAAATGAATCGAAAGATTCATGTTTGGTTCGGGAAGAGATCATAAAAATTGTAAACTTAATAGCAAGATAATCTACTTTCATTAAAAGATTTATTAGATAATCGAAAACAGAGAATCTTGAGTACTATTCGAAATTCGGAAGAATTGCGTAGAGGGACCATTGAGCAGCTCGAAAAAGCTCGGGTTCGATTACAGAAAGTCGAACTAGAAGCGGATGAGTATCGAATGAATGGATACTCTGAGATAGAACGAGAAAAAGCAAATTTGATTAATGCTACTTCTATTAGTTTGGAACAATTAGAAAAGTCTAAAAATGAAATCCTTTATTTTGAAAAACAAAGGGCGATGAATCAGGTCCGACAACGGGTTTTCCAACAGGCCGTACAAGGAGCTCTAGGAACTCTGAATAGTTGTTTGAATACCGAGTTACATTTCCGTACGATTCGTGCTAATATTGGCATTCTAGGGGCCATAGAATCAAAGAAATAATTAAATTAATTAGACCTTGAACTTCTACTTTCGTTTAGAATTTAGGCATTATTTTTCCCCTTGCTTCCGAAAAAAAGAGTCAAGAAACACTAATGGCAACCCTTCGAGTCGACGAAATTCATAAAATTCTCCGCGAACGTATTGAACAATATAATAGGAAAGTAGGGATTGAGAATATCGGTCGCGTAATTCAAGTGGGGGATGGGATTGCTCGTATTATAGGTCTTGGTGGAATAATGTCAGGTGAATTAGTCGAATTTGCAGAAGGGACTAGGGGTATTGCTCTGAATTTGGAATCCAAAAATGTTGGGATTGTATTAATGGGCGATGGGTTGATGATACAAGAGGGAAGTTTTGTAAAAGCAACAGGAAGAATTGCTCAGATACCCGTGAGCGAGGCTTACTTGGGTCGTGTTATAAATGCTCTGGCTAAACCTATTGATGGGAGAGGCGAAATTGTAGCTTCGGAATCTCGCTTAATTGAATCTCCTGCTCCGGGTATAATTTCCAGGCGTTCCGTATATGAACCCCTTCAAACAGGGCTTATTGCTATCGATTCGATGATCCCCATAGGGCGCGGTCAGCGAGAGTTAATTATTGGGGACAGACAGACTGGCAAAACAGCAGTAGCCACAGATACAATTCTCAATCAAAAAGGGCAAGATGTAATATGTGTTTATGTAGCTATCGGTCAAAGAGCATCCTCCGTGGCTCAAGTAGTAACTACTTTCCATGAAGAGGGGGCCATGGAATACACTATTGTAGTAGCTGAAATGGCGGATTCACCTGCTACATTACAATACCTCGCCCCTTATACGGGAGCAGCCCTGGCTGAGTATTTTATGTATCGCG